AGTTTACCTTTTTTTAGCACTTAACTTTTTTAGTGGATTCCTTGTTCAAAAAAAAAAATTATTCGCAAAAAAAAGAGGCATTTTTACCCATTTGCTGGTTGAATTCGTGGAATACGATTGAAGTGCGCAACGCAAAAGGGTTTGATATTCAATATCTTCAATGAAATATTGAAGCACGCTAATTACTTTAATTAAGTTCCTATGGCATATCATATATAAATAAGATCCCGGATTGGGTATATCTGTGTAACAATTTCTGTTCTGGGGTTTACATATACACAAAATTACACATAAATGTTGTTATACTTGAAATTGAAAAGGATTTATTATTGAAAATTATTGATACTGATTAGTTGTGTATCAATTGCATTTTCTTATGCCATTAAGGAAACACAATACGAGATCCAAGAACTTAACAGTCAATAGTTAATGGGTCCAATTTCGTTTGCGCTGAATTTTTGATTGTGTGACTCAAAATCCAAATATTTTCTTTCAAAAAAGGAGGGAAATTTTTCGGCGTTGTGTATTTTGATATTTGAGATACTATACAATTAATAGAAGGGTCCGGCTCCAATCAAAACAAAAAAAGGAAGGATTTTTTTAGTTTCAGTTTATTAGGAAAGGAATAAGGAAAATGGTATTCCAGATGCAAATCAATAAATAAAAAAAAGGGGGGATTAAGTATTTATTAAGTAATAACCCACCAGGAATAGGAATATTTCCATCTATTTTTATCGTTTTGGCGGCATGGCCGAGTGGTAAGGCGGGGGACTGCAAATCCTTTTTCCCCAGTTCAAATCTGGGTGTCGTCTGATCAAGAAAAAACTCGAAATCCCTTTGCTTGCTGATATAATAGAAGTCGCCGAATCCTTGCCTAGCATAAGCAGAGGAAAAGGACTCGAACTTCCGAAACTTGCTTTATTTTGATTTTAAGAAGCTGGAGGCTAAAAGACTTTCAATCCTTGCGCTTGGGATTCCAGGGAGAATTTTAGTATAGGAAGGGCTAGACTATCAAAACTTCCAGTACTAATGTCTAATGACTGATTCTTGAATTAAACGGTTGAGCGGGGAATTGGTAGTTGTGGAAAGGGTGGAAGATGCTTTGTATACAGACTCGCGAGAATTTATGAGTGCTCAGACATACATTCAAGCAATATTGGATGAATAATTGCTTTCTTTTATAGAATATAGAATAAAAAAAAAGACTAAGGGTTGGGGTTGAAAAATAAAACTTCTTTATTTTCGGTAACACCTAAGCAAAATAGATTATTAATATAATAGAGGGTCTCCCAAGTATTTCACAACAACACTCGGGAGGCCGTAAGGATTAGATCAAACGGTAAATAGAGATATGTGATAGATAGTGATTTATCTTGATTGTATATTGTTATGCTGTTTTATTATGAAGGGTAACAAAAGAAACAATAGGTCTTACTATTCCTGCATGTTCCATTAATCGCCCTCCCTTGATAATTACAAGAAAGTAACTGTCTATCTTGCTTGTACTTAATGCTTCCAAATTCTCCCACAAATCATATCCGAACTTGTTATGGGTGGAGTTATTGGGTTGGTTCATCAATAGCCTTCGTTCAAAATCCCTTTTTGACTCTGTGCCATTGATTACATTATTATTAGTGATCAATAATGGAAGAGTTTCTTCATATTCATAGAGATAGGAGACAGAATTCACATGGATATAGTAAGTCTTGCTTGGGCTGCTTTAATGGTAGTCTTTACATTTTCCCTTTCACTCGTAGTATGGGGAAGAAGTGGACTCTAGGATCATTACTAATTTAATTGAGTTGAGTAATGTAATCAAACTGTATTAATGGTTTCATAGATCGTTCTGCAAAGCGTTTTTCAAGAAAAATATCTTCATAGAAAAATTCTACTGGAATCCAGTAAAGTAATGTAATAGATGAAGAATAACCTTTCAATCAAACAAATATTTCAATTATTCCGATGTTTGTATTTTGAAAGTAAAAGGAATACACATGATATGAAATCAAAATTTTTTCCAACCGAATTCATCCTAAAATAAAAATATTCTATTTAGATGAACTTTAACAGAATGATATATGGATATTACAATGAGGAGCAACCAACCCCCTTTTTATTTGTTTCCCGCTTTACTGTTCGAAGAGGAAGTCTATCTGTTATTATGTAGATACGTACTTTATACCGATGGAAACATCGATATAGCGTTTGTCCAACGAAGTACTACGCATAATATTGCGGTGGGCGATTCACATATTGTGCATTTACCTTTTAGACTCCTAGAAATGTTATTTCTGTTTTATCGACTCGCTTAATATCATGGTTCACGCGTTATAAATAGGTGGTATCTACTACTCTTTTTCCAAATATGAAGAATTGAATTTCCCACGGAATTCCTTGAATCACCTATCAATGGCTAAATAAATGACTCCTTGTTGGAATGCTAAAAAAAAGATGACTAGATTTCTTTTATATTATAGAATCTATTCTACGCCCATACCAT